GCTAACGTAGCTTAATTAAAGCATGACACTGAAGATGTTAAGATGGGCCCTAGAAAGCCCCGTAAGCACAAAAGCTTGGTCCTGACTTTACTATCAGCTTTAGCAGTATTTACACATGCAAGTATCCGCACTCCTGTGAGAATGCCCTCAGTCTCCTCTAATTAGGAAACAAGGAGCCGGTATCAGGCACAAATATTTAGCCCATGACACCTTGCTTAGCCACACCCCTAAGGGAATTCAGCAGTGATACATATTAAGCCATAAGTGAAAACTTGACTTAGTTAAAGCTAGCAGAGCCGGTCAAAACTCGTGCCAGCCACCGCGGTTAAACGAGAGGCTCAAGTTGATAGTCTTCGGCGTAAAGCGTGGTTAAGAAATTATTAAACTAAAGTCGAATTTTCTCATAGCTGTTTAAAGCATCCGGGAATATGAAGTCCAAACACGAAAGTAGCTTTAAATAATCTGACCCCACGAAAGCTGTGGAACAAACTGGGATTAGATACCCCACTATGCACAGCCATAAACTTTGATAAAAATATACAATATTATCCGCCCGGGTACTACGAGCATGAGCTTAAAACCCAAAGGACTTGGCGGTGCTTTAGATCCACCTAGAGGAGCCTGTTCTAGAACCGATAATCCCCGTTAAACCTCACCCTCTCTAGTCATTTCAGCCTATATACCGCCGTCGTCAGCCCACCCTGTGAAGGAAATAAAGTGTGCCTAATTGGTAGAACCCAAAACGTCAGGTCAAGGTGTAGTATATGAGAGGGGAAGAAATGGGCTACATTTCCTGCTCAAGGAAATACGAATTGTTTTATGAAATGATTACATGAAGGAGGATTTAGTAGTAAGTGATAAATAGAGTGTCTCACTGAATATGGCTCTGAAGCATGCACACACCGCCCGTCACTCTCCCCAAGCTTAAAAAATAAATATTTTTCAATAACCTAACAAAGCAAAGGGGAGGCAAGTCGTAACATGGTAAGTGTACCGGAAGGTGCACTTGGAATAATCAGGGTGTAGCTAAGACAGAAAAGCATCTCCCTTACACTGAGAAGTCACCCGTGCAAATCGGATCGCCCTGAAGCCTAACAGCTCGCCTCTAAACTAAATTCAACAATAATTATTAATAACCCCTAATTTACTGACTTAATTAGTTAAATCATTTTTCCTTCTTAGTAAGTGCGACCGAACAGAAAGTATGAGCGCTATAGATAAAGTACCGCAAGGGAATGCTGAAAGAGAAATGAAACAACCCAGTCAAGCACAGAAAAGCAGAGACTAATTCTCGTACCTTTTGCATCATGATTTAGTAAGTTTATTCAAGCAAAAAGCATTTTAGTTTGTTTTCCCGAAACTATACGAGCTACTCCAAGACAGCCTAACAATAGGGCACACCCGTCTCTGTGGCAAAAGAGTGGGAAGATCTTTGAGTAGAGGTGATAAACCTACCGAGTTTAGTTATAGCTGGTTGCCTGAGAACTAAATATAAGTTTAGCCTCTTGTCTTCTTAAACCATTAGCAACATGCTTCATCAGATATTAAGAATACATTGAGAGTTAGTCAAAAGGGGGACAGCCCTTTTGAATTAAGACACAACTTTTATAACTGGATAATAATCATAACATTAATAAAGTTCATGTTTAAGTGGGCCTAAAAGCAGCCACCCTAAAGGATAGCGTTAAAGCTCAAACATAACTTAAACTAATTATACCGATAATAAATTATAATCCGCTAAAATTATCAGGCCCTCCTATTTCTTAATAGGAGAGATTATGCTAATATGAGTAATAAGAGAATTCATTTCTCTCCGTGCATAAGTGTAAAACGGAACGGATAAACCACCGCATATTAACGGCCCCAACCCAAGAGGGTATTAAAGTAAAAACAGAAAACAAGAAAAGTCTTTATTTATTTACCGTTAAACCTACACTGGGATGCAACATTGGAAAGACTAAAAGGAGAAGAAGGAACTCGGCAAACACCTAATAAAGCCTCGCCTGTTTACCAAAAACATCGCCTCTTGACTTCTAACATAAGAGGTCCTGCCTGCCCTGTGATATATTTAACGGCCGCGGTATCTTGACCGTGCAAAGGTAGCGCAATCACTTGTCTTTTAAATGAAGACCTGTATGAATGGCTAGACGAGGGCTTAACTGTCTCCTTCCCTAAGTCAATGAAATTGATTTTCCCGTGCAGAAGCGGGAATATTTACATAAGACGAGAAGACCCTATGGAGCTTTAGACACAAAGGTATATCATGTTAAAATACTAAATTAAACAGTCAAAACATATTGAATTCTGCCATGATGTCTTTGGTTGGGGCGACCACGGGGAATAGACAAACCCCCGCGCGGAATAGAAGCAAAATCTTTTAAAACCAAGAATTACCATTCTAAGTAACAGAACATCTGACCATAATGATCCGGCAACGCCGATCAACGAATCCAGTTACCCTAGGGATAACAGCGCAATCCCCTTTTAGAGTCCCTATCGACAAGAGGGTTTACGACCTCGATGTTGGATCAGGACATCCTAATGGTGCAGCCGCTATTTAGGGTTCGTTTGTTCAACGATTAAAGTCCTACGTGATCTGAGTTCAGACCGGAGTAATCCAGGTCAGTTTCTATCTATGAAATATTTTCTTCTAGTACGAAAGGACCGAAGAAAAGGGGTCAATTCTATTAGAAAACCCCACCCTTATCTAATGAAAACAACTAAAGTTGATGAAAGGGTATATTTCTTAGCTAAAGATAATAGCGTGTTAGGGTGGCAGAGCCCGGAAATTGCAGAAGCTTTAAGCGCTTTAAACAGAGGTTCAAGTCCTCTCCTTAACTATGTCAATAACTCTTATATTTGTCATTATTAACCCCCTGATCCTTATTATTTTTGTTATATTAGCAGTTGCACTACTTACACTTGTCGAACGAAAAGTACTGGGTTATATGCAACTACGTAAAGGTCCTAATGTAGTGGGGCCATATGGTGTTCTTCAACCATTTGCTGACGGATTAAAATTGCTTACTAAAGAACCCATTTCACCCTCCACCGCCTCCCCTTTACTATTTATCTTTACACCAATCTTAGCCTTTGCTCTCGCCCTAACTTTATGAACCCCTATTCCTATTCCTTTCCCCATTGCAGATCTAAACTTAGGCATTTTGTTTATTATAGCTTTATCAAGTTTAGCAGTCTACTCTATTTTAGGTTCAGGATGAGCATCCAATTCAAAATATGCACTCATTGGTGCTCTACGAGCCGTAGCACAAACCATCTCATACGAGGTAAGCTTGGGCTTAATTCTTCTTTGTGCTATTATTTTTACGGGAGGTTTCACTTTACAAAACTTTAGCACCGCACAAGAAGCCACATGACTAATTTTGCCAGCTTGGCCTCTTGCTATTATATGATATGTATCTACATTAGCAGAAACAAACCGTGCCCCCTTCGATTTAACAGAGGGAGAATCTGAATTAGTTTCAGGATTTAATGTAGAATATGCTGGAGGACCTTTTGCCCTCTTCTTTTTAGCAGAATACGCTAATATTCTGCTTATAAATACACTTTCCGCCATTCTCTTTCTAGGCTCATACCTTTCCCATTTCTCCCCAGAAATTACATCTATCACCTTAATAGTTAAGGCAACCATCCTTTCAGTAGTATTTCTCTGAGTACGAGCCTCATATCCCCGATTCCGGTATGATCAGCTTATACACCTTATTTGAAAAAATTATTTACCCCTTACCCTAGCCTTAGTTATTTGACATCTGTCCCTACCCATTTCATTTTCAGGTCTACCCCCTCAATTATAACCCAAAGGAGCCGTGCCTGAATTAAAGGGTCACTTTGATAGAGTGAATTATGAGGGTTAAAACCCCTCCGCCTCCTTAGAAAAAAGGGATTTGAACCCTCCCTCAAGAGATCAAAACTCTTTGTGCTTCCTCTACACCATTTTCTAGTAAAGTCAGCTAAAAAAGCTTTCGGGCCCATACCCCGAACATGTTGGTTAGACCCCTTCCTTTGCTAATGATACTGAAAGTTTGATTTACAGTTCTATTCGCGTTAGGCTTCGGAACAACGGTTGTTTTTGCTAGTTCTCATTGACTTTTAGCATGAATTGGTTTAGAAATTAACGTTATTGCTTTCATTGCCCTTGTCCCTCTTTCCTCAAGCCCCCGATACACTGAAGCTATAACTAAATATTTTCTCGTACAGGCCGCTGCTGCTGGTATGCTACTTTTTGCTACTATCTCCAATGCATGAATTTCAGGACAATGAGGTATAATACAATTAAATGAACACACACCTGTTGTTATTGCTATTTTAGCCCTAGCATTAAAACTTGGCGTAGCCCCCCTTCATATTTGAATACCAGAAGTTCTTCAATGCCTCCCCTATCGTGATGGACTAATTCTCCTGACATGACAGAAATTAGCACCTTTCTACCTTTTGCTTCATGTTGGTTATGATACAAACCTCCTTCTTATTTTAGGTCTACTCTCAATTCTTATTGGAGGCTGAGGTGGATTAAATAACACCAAAATACGAAAAATTGTGGCCTACTCTTCAATTGCAAATATAGGCTGAATAATGCTTACCCTTCAATCTTATCCATCTTTGTCCTTTATTGTCCTTATTTTGTATTTTGTTGTTGTTTTAGCTTTAATAGAAATTATTAAAATAGTCAACGGCACCAGTATTAACTCATTAGCATCATCATGATCAAAATCCCCAATTATTTCCTCAATATTACCACTAATTTTACTCTCCACAGGCGGTCTTCCACCACTTACCGGTTTTATGCCTAAATGACTTATCCTCCAGGAATTAACTAAACAAGACTTAGCTCCTTTAGCCACTCTAGCTGCACTCTCATCACTTCTTAGTCTATATTTTTATCTCCGAGTTTCCTACGCAATAACTTTAACCATTTCCCCTAATATTCCTATAAACACCCTCCCTTGACGTCTTTCTTCTAATCAACACACCCTTACTTTAGCCTTCGCTACATCCATCTCACTCTGCTTACTCCCCCTTACTCCAGCCATCCTTGCCTTTCTAACTTTATAAATACTTAAGAGACTTAGGTTAACATCTTAGACCAAGAGCCTTCAAAGCTCTATGCGGGAGTGAGAATCCCCCAGCCTCTGGATAAGACTTACGGGACACTAACCCACATCTTCTGCATGCAAAGCAGACACTTTAATTAAGCTAAAGCCTTTCTAGATAAATAGGCCTCGATCCTATAAATTCTTAGTTAACAGCTAAGCGCTCAAACCAGCGAGCATTCATCTAACTTTTCTCCGCCTAGCCGAGCAAAATAGGCGGAGAAAAGCCCCGGCAGAGTTTAGTCTGCTTCTCTAGATTTGCAATCTAGCGTGAAACACCTCAGAGCTTGATAAGAAGAGGGCTTAAACCTCTGTTTATGGAGCTACAATCCACCGCTTATTCTCAGCCATCTTACCTGTGGTAATTACACGTTGATTTTTCTCAACCAATCACAAAGATATCGGCACCCTTTATTTAGTATTTGGTGCCTGAGCCGGAATGGTGGGAACAGCTCTTAGTCTACTTATTCGGGCTGAACTAAGCCAACCGGGCTCCCTCTTAGGGGATGACCAGATTTACAATGTAATTGTAACGGCTCATGCCTTTGTAATAATTTTTTTTATGGTAATACCAATCATAATTGGAGGGTTTGGAAATTGACTAGTCCCCCTAATGATCGGCGCCCCTGATATAGCCTTTCCCCGAATAAATAATATGAGCTTTTGACTTCTACCCCCCTCATTCTTACTCCTTTTAGCTTCTTCTGGGGTTGAAGCAGGGGCAGGGACAGGTTGAACTGTATATCCTCCTCTAGCAGGAAACTTAGCCCACGCGGGGGCTTCAGTAGACTTAACTATTTTCTCTCTTCACTTAGCTGGAATTTCATCAATCTTAGGTGCTATTAATTTTATTACTACTATTATTAATATAAAACCCCCAGCTATTTCTCAATATCAAACGCCTTTATTTGTATGGGCTGTACTTATTACTGCCGTTCTTCTCCTTCTTTCTCTTCCAGTCTTAGCTGCAGGAATTACTATACTGTTAACTGACCGAAACTTAAATACTACATTCTTCGACCCGGCAGGCGGGGGAGACCCTATTCTTTACCAACATCTCTTCTGATTCTTTGGCCACCCAGAAGTATATATTCTAATTTTACCAGGCTTTGGAATAATTTCACACATTGTTGCCTATTATTCCGGTAAAAAAGAGCCCTTCGGTTATATAGGAATAGTATGAGCAATAATGGCAATTGGTCTTCTTGGCTTTATTGTTTGAGCCCACCACATATTCACAGTGGGCATGGATGTAGATACTCGAGCTTACTTTACATCCGCTACTATAATTATTGCGATCCCTACAGGGGTTAAAGTGTTTAGCTGATTAGCTACTCTTCATGGAGGATCTATTAAATGAGAAACCCCTCTTCTATGAGCATTAGGTTTTATTTTCTTATTCACAGTAGGGGGTTTAACAGGCATTGTATTAGCCAACTCATCTTTAGATATTGTTCTTCATGATACTTATTATGTAGTTGCTCATTTCCATTATGTCCTATCAATAGGAGCCGTATTCGCTATTATTGCCGCATTCGTTCATTGATTCCCTCTATTTTCAGGCTATACTCTTCACAGCACATGAACTAAAATCCACTTTGGAATTATGTTTATTGGCGTAAACTTAACCTTTTTCCCTCAACATTTTCTTGGCCTAGCAGGAATACCTCGGCGATATTCTGATTATCCAGATGCATACACTCTTTGAAATACAGTGTCTTCTATTGGGTCTCTAATTTCACTTGTAGCAGTTATTATATTCTTATTTATTATTTGAGAAGCATTTGCAGCTAAACGTGAAGTTCTGTCTGTCGAAATAGCAGCAACTAACGTTGAATGACTCCATGGCTGCCCTCCACCCTACCATACATTTGAGGAACCTGCCTTTGTTCAAATCCAACATTAATATAAACCGAGAAAGGAAGGAATTGAACCCCCATAAATTGGTTTCAAGCCAACCGCATAACCATTCTGCCACTTTCTTTTAAGATTCTAGTAAAATATATTACATTACTTTGTCAGGGTAAAATTGTGGGTTAAAATCCCACGTGTCTTAAGTAGATTAATGGCTCATCCCTCGCAGTTAGGGTTCCAAGATGCAGCTTCACCTGTTATAGAAGAACTCCTTCACTTTCACGATCATACCCTTATAATTGTATTTTTAATTAGTACCCTTGTTCTTTATATTATTGTGGCCATAGTCACAACCAAATTAACAAATAAATTTATTTTAGACTCCCAAGAAATTGAAATTATTTGAACATTATTACCAGCAATAATCCTAATTCTTATCGCTTTACCCTCTTTACGAATTCTTTACTTAATAGATGAAATTAATGATCCTCACTTAACTATTAAAGCCATGGGTCACCAGTGGTACTGAAGCTATGAATATACGGATTACGAGGACCTAGGCTTTGATTCTTATATAGTGCCTACTCAAGACTTAACCCCAGGCCAGTTCCGACTTCTAGAGACAGACCACCGTATAGTTATTCCTGTTGATTCACCTATTCGAGTTCTTGTTTCTGCTGATGATGTTTTACATTCCTGAGCCGTACCCAGCTTAGGAATCAAAATAGACGCAGTCCCTGGACGTTTAAACCAAACAGCCTTCATCACCTCACGTCCTGGAATCTTCTACGGGCAATGCTCAGAAATTTGCGGAGCAAACCACAGCTTTATACCAATTGTGGTTGAAGCAGTACCTTTAGAACACTTCGAAAACTGATCCTCCCTAATATTAGAAGACGCCTCGTTAAGAAGCTAAACAGGGAACAGCGTTAGCCTTTTAAGCTAAAGACTGGTGGTCCCCAACCACCCTTAGCGAATCATGCCACAACTCCTACCCGAACCTTGATTCATAACATTCCTTACCACCTGATTAATTTTATTAACAATTATCCCTATACAAATTATGGCTTTAACTTTCCCTAACGAGCCTAATTTACAGAATGACCATAGCTCAACAGCTCAAACCTGAAACTGACAATGACTGTAACATTATTTGATCAATTCCTCAGCCCAACTTTACTTAAAATACCCTTAATCACCATCGCTCTAGTTATTCCATGAATTTTGCATCATGTAACTACAACACGATTTTCTTCAGAACGACTTCTCAGCATTAAAAAAGTTTCCGTTTCAGCCTTAACTAAACACATTTTTCAGCCTCTTGGACCTTTAGGGCATAAATGAGCTCTTTTACTCGTATCATTATTTATGCTTCTTATTACCCTAAATGTGTTAGGTTTATTACCCTACACATTCACTCCAACCACTCAACTTTCCCTCACTTTCTCCCTCGCCTTACCCTTATGATTAGCTACTGTTCTTGTCGGTTTCCGCCTTGACCCTTCACGAGCACTTGCTCATATACTTCCCCAAGGCACACCTCCTTTGCTTATTCCAATTCTTATTATTATCGAAACAATTAGTGTATTGATTCGCCCCCTAGCCCTAGCTGTTCGATTAATAGCTAATTTAACCGCAGGCCACCTTCTTATTCACTTAATTTCCACAGGAGTCTTTCTATTAACTTCAATAGCGCCTACAGTAGCTATTCTTGCTTTTATATTGCTAGTTCTCCTTACACTTTTAGAAATTGCAGTTGCTCTAATTCAAGCTTATGTATTTGTACTTCTACTAAGTCTCTATTTATTAGAAAACGTTTAATGGCCCATCAAGCACATGCTTATCATATAGTAGACCCAAGCCCATGACCCTTAACCGGGGCTGTTGCCGCCCTTTTAATAACATCTGGCCTAGCAATCTGAATACACTTTCACTCTACCACTTTAATAACTCTTGGCTTAATTTTACTTCTATTAACTATATATCAATGATGACGAGATATTATTCGAGAAGGAACCTTTCAAGGACACCACACTCCCCCTGTGCAAAAAGGTTTACGCTACGGAATAATCTTATTTATTACCTCAGAAGTTTTCTTTTTTCTAGGATTTTTCTGGGCTTTTTATCACTCAAGCCTCGCTCCTACCCCTGAATTAGGCGGCTGCTGACCCCCAACTGGCATCACCACTCTTGACCCATTTGAAGTTCCTCTTCTAAACACAACAGTTCTTCTAGCCTCAGGAGTAACAGTTACATGGGCTCACCACAGTATTATAGAGGGTAATCGTAAACAAGCTATCCAATCCCTTACTCTTACCATCCTTCTTGGTTTTTATTTTACTATTTTACAAGCCTTAGAATATTACGAAGCCCCATTTACAATCGCTGATGGCGTTTATGGCTCCACCTTCTTCGTTGCAACCGGCTTCCACGGTCTCCATGTAATCATCGGATCTTCTTTTTTAGCTGTATGTTTACTTCGACAAATTCAACATCACTTTACATCACAACATCATTTTGGTTTCGAAGCAGCTGCTTGATACTGACACTTCGTTGACGTCGTCTGACTTTTCCTATATATTTCAATTTACTGATGAGGCTCATATCTTTCTAGTATTAATGCTAGTACAAGTGACTTCCAATCACATAGTCTTGGTTAAAATCCAAGGGAAGATAATTAATCTAGTCCTAATCATAATTATAATTGCTTCAGTCCTTTCACTTGCCCTAGCCCTAATCGCCTTTTGACTCCCCCAAATTACTCCTGATTACGAAAAGCTTTCCCCTTACGAATGCGGCTTTGACCCGCTCGGGTCTGCCCGACTTCCCTTTTCCCTCCGATTTTTTTTAGTTGCCATCCTTTTTTTACTTTTTGATCTAGAAATTGCACTTCTTTTACCCCTCCCTTGAGGTGACCAACTCTCTTCTCCTTTAACAACTTTTAGCTGAGCATTACTAGTTTTATTTCTTTTAACCCTTGGACTTATCTATGAATGAATTCAAGGAGGACTAGAGTGAGCAGAATAGGTGATTAGTTTAAGAAAAACATTTGATTTCGGCTCAAAAAATTCTGGTTAAACCCCATAATCAACTAATGACTCCTATTCATTTTGCTTTCTCTGCAACCTTTATGTTAGGTTTAACAGGTTTTGCTTTTAACCGAATACACCTTCTCTCCGCTCTTCTATGTTTAGAAGCAATAATATTGTCCTTATTTATTGCCCTATCCATATGAACACTTGAATTAAATTCAACAAACTTCGCATCATCCCCTATAATCCTGCTAGCATTCTCAGCCTGCGAAGCAGGCGTAGGCCTCGCACTGCTTGTAGCCACAGCACGTTCACATGGGACAGATAAACTCCAAAGCCTAAACCTACTACAATGCTAAAAATTTTAATTCCATCCATCCTAATGCTTGCAACAACATGAACTTCCCCCCGTAAACTATTATGACCCACAACCCTACTTCATAGTCTCTTAGTAGCTACCCTAAGCTTAACTTGACTCGTAATACCAGCCGATACCGGCTGATACCATATTAATAAATATATGGCCACCGACCCCCTCTCCACCCCTCTCCTAGTCCTTACCTGTTGACTTCTTCCTTTAATGATTTTAGCCAGTCAAAATCACCTTAATACTGAGCCTCACACCCGTCAACGTACCTACGTTTCTCTTTTGGTTTCCCTACAAATCTTCTTAATTCTAGCATTCAGCGCCACAGAAATAATTATATTTTATGTTATATTTGAATCCACTTTAATTCCTACTCTAATCATTATTACCCGTTGAGGTAATCAAATAGAACGCTTGAACGCAGGTACTTACTTTTTATTTTATACATTAGCTGGATCTCTCCCTCTTTTAGTTGCCCTTCTAGTTTACCAGAATTCCGTAGGTTCCTTATCATTACTTTCTCTTACCAATATACCTCTTATAAGTTCTAACTTATTAGCGCACAAAATATGATGAACAGCCTGTCTCCTAGCTTTTCTTGTTAAAATACCTTTATATGGTGTTCACCTCTGATTGCCAAAAGCCCATGTAGAAGCCCCTATCGCTGGCTCCATAGTACTCGCCGCAGTTCTCCTTAAATTAGGTGGCTATGGCATAATACGAATTATAACTATTTTAGAGCCCCTCACCAAAGAATTAAGTTACCCTTTCATTGTTCTAGCCCTTTGAGGTGTAATTATAACTGGTTCTATTTGTTTACGACAGACAGATTTAAAATCTCTTATTGCTTACTCCTCAGTAAGCCATATAGGCCTAGTTGCAGCCGGTATTTTAATTCAGACACCCTGAGGATTTACAGGAGCCCTAATTCTTATAATTGCTCACGGTCTTACTTCATCAGCCCTGTTCTGTCTAGCAAACACTAACTACGAACGAACACATAGCCGAACTATTATTCTCACTCGAGGCTTACAAATAATTTTACCATTAATGACTTCCTGGTGATTCTTAGCTAGCCTCGCAAATTTAGCCCTACCCCCACTCCCAAACCTAATGGGCGAAATCATAATCATTACCTCCTTATTTAATTGATCCCCCTTTACCGTTATTTTAACTGGAGCAGGAACCCTTATTACTGCGGGCTATTCCCTTTATATATTTCTTTTAACCCAACGAGGACCCCTCCCTCATCATTTTATTTCCTTAGACCCCTCTCACACCCGTGAACATCTTCTCCTTGCTTTACATCTTCTTCCCTTACTTCTACTTATTGTTAAACCCGAACTCGTTTGAGGTTGGGCAGCCTGTTAATATAGTTTAACAAAAACGTTAGATTGTGATTCTAAAGAAGGAGGTTAAAATCCTCTTATTTACCGAGAGAGGCTCGAAAGCAACGATGACTGCTAATCATCGTGACCTTAGTTTGACCCTAAGGCTCACTCGACCGCTTCTAAAGGATAATAGCTCATCCATTGGTCTTAGGAACCAAAAACTCTTGGTGCAACTCCAAGTAGTAGCTATGCATTTTACTCCTTTAATAATATCCTCATCCTTAGTTACTGTTCTGATTATTCTCTTATTACCCCTATTATTTTCTCTTTCCCCTAATCCTTCTAATTTACAATGAGCAACAACCGTTAAAACCGCTGTAAAATTAGCCTTTTTATTTAGCCTTCTACCCTTATTTTTATTTCTTGAGCAAGGAACAGAAACAGTAGTTTCCTCTTGAAACTGAATAAATACGCTTGCTTTTAATATCTCTGTTAGTTTTAAATTTGATTTGTATTCTTGCACCTTCATCCCCGCTGCCCTTTACGTAACTTGATCAATTTTAGAGTTTGCATCATGATATATATATTCAGATCCTAACATAAACCGATTCTTTAAATATCTTCTTATTTTTTTAATTGCAATAATCATTCTTGTTACTGCAAATAATCTATTCCAGCTATTCATTGGTTGGGAAGGGGTCGGTATTTTATCCTTCCTTTTAATTGGTTGATGACATGGACGAGCCGACGCCAACACAGCAGCCCTACAAGCAGTTCTATATAATCGTGTGGGGGATATTGGCTTAATCCTTGCTATAGCTTGAATCACCACTAATATTCACTCCTGAGAAATTGACCAAATCTTTACTATAGCAAAAGAATTTGATATAACCCTACCGCTAATTGGATTAGTCCTTGCCGCTACTGGTAAATCTGCACAATTTGGTCTTCACCCATGGCTACCTTCCGCCATGGAAGGTCCTACACCGGTCTCTGCCCTACTTCACTCAAGCACTATAGTCGTCGCTGGTATTTTTCTCCTTGTCCGATTTAGCCCTATAATAGAACACAACAAAACCGTTCTTACTATTTGTCTATGTTTAGGAGCCCTAACCACCCTCTTTACCGCTACATGCGCCCTCACCCAAAATGACATTAAAAAAATTGTAGCATTTTCTACTTCCAGTCAACTTGGACTCATAATAGTTTCTATCGGTCTAAACCAACCACAGCTGGCTTTTTTACATATTTGTACCCACGCTTTTTTTAAAGCAATATTATTTTTATGCTCCGGTTCAATTATTCATAGCCTAAATGACGAACAAGACATTCGCAAAATGGGAGGCATACATCGACTAGCACCTTTTACATCCTCCTGCTTAATTATTGGGAGCCTCGCCCTCACCGGAACCCCTTTCCTAGCAGGATTCTTTTCCAAAGACGCTATTATTGAAGCACTAAATTCATCATATCTAAACGCCTGAGCCCTAATCTTAACTTTAATCGCCACCTCATTTACTGCTATTTATTCCCTTCGAGTAATTTACTTTGTCTCGATACTTTACCCCCGGTTCAATGCCTTTTCCCCTATTAATGAGAATAATTCAGCCGTAATTAATCCTATTAAACGATTAGCTTGAGGTAGCTTGATTGCCGGCCTACTTATTACTTCTAATCTTCTTCCACTAAATACTCCTGTAATAACTATACACCCCCTACTCAAACTTGCCGCCCTACTTGTAACCATTATAGGCCTACTTATTGCCCTAGAGCTTGCCTCCTTAACATCTAAACAATTTAAAATTTATTCTCAACAAACAACTCATCACTTCTCCAACATATTAGGTTTTTACCCTAGTATTATTCACCGCTTAGCACCTAAAATAAATTTACTCCTTGGTCAAATTGTCGCCACCCAAACAGTTGATCAAACCTGGCTCGAAAAAACAGGGCCTAAGGCCATTTGTAACCTAAATATTCCCCTCGCTTCAACTGTAAGCAACATACAACGGGGTTTAATCAAAATTAATTTTATACTCTTTTTTGTGACAATTATTTTTACCCTTATTATTTTAGGTTAAACTGCACGAAGCGTCCCCCGATTTATGCCGCGAGTAAGCTCAAGAACAACAAGTAAAGTTAGTAAAAGAACTAAAGCTCCTAATATTAATATTAATCCTCCCGAGGAAAACAGTATTGCTACACCCCCTACATCTCCTCGCCCAATATAAAATTCCCCAAATTCATCGCACGAAACTCAACTTTCCATATACCAATTTTTGTTTATTATTACACTAATAATTCCTACCCCTAGTAAGTACCCTAAAACAAACCCCAATACCGGTCAACCCCCTCACCCCTCCGGGTACGGTTCAGCTGCTAAAGCAGCTGAATACGCAAACACAACTAATATACCCCCTAAATAAATAAGAAACAAAATCAGCGATAAAAAACCCCCTCCGTGTCCTATTAACACCCCACAACCTATACCCGCTACAACAACTAATCCTAGTGCTGCAAAATAAGGAGAAGGATTTGACGCAACTGCCACCAAACCTAACACAAGCCCTAATAATAAGAAATATATTACATAAACCATAGTTCTCACCAGGACTTTCACCAGGACTAATGGATTGAAAAACCACCGTTGTATTCAACTACAAGAACCTTATGGCAAATCTCCGAAAAACTCATCCTATCTTAAAAATTGCAAACGATGCCCTAGTAGATCTACCAGCCCCTGTTAACATTTCTATCTGATGAAACTTTGGCTCCTTATTAGGTCTATGTTTAATTGCCCAAATTTTAACCGGATTATTCCTAGCAATGCATTATACCTCCGATATTTCTACAGCCTTCTCATCCGTAGCTCATATCTGCCGAGATGTTAATTACGGTTGATTAATTCGTAATATTCATGCCAACGGCGCCTCCTTCTTTTTTATCTGTATTTACCTCCACATTGGACGTGGCTTATACTACGGTTCTTATCTTTATAAAGAAACATGAAACGTTGGTGTCATTCTTCTTCTTCTAGTTATAATAACCGCCTTCGTTGGATATGTTCTACCCTGAGGCCAAATGTCTTTCTGAGGAGCAACTGTTATTACCAATCTCTTATCCGCAATTCCCTATGTAGGGGATGCTTTAGTACAATGAATCTGAGGTGGCTTCTCAATTGACAACGCCACATTAACTCGCTTCTTCGCCTTCCATTTCCTCTTTCCCTTTGTGGTAGCAGCTGCTACCATAGTACATTTAATTTTTCTCCACGAGACCGGATCCAGCAACCCAGTGGGCTTAAACTCAGATGCTGATAAAATTTCCTTCCACCCCTACTTCTCCTATAAAGATATCTTAGGATTTGCCCTCCTCCTAGCGACCTTAATTTCCCTAGCCCTATTTTCCCCTAACCTGTTGGGGGACCCAGAAAATTTTACACCCGCCAACCCCTTAGTAACTCCTCCTCATATTAAACCTGAGTGATATTTTCTGTTTGCTTACGCCATCCTTCGATCTATTCCAAATAAGCTAGGAGGAGTTCTAGCTCTATTAGCATCAATCCTAATCCTTATAGTTGTTCCTGTCCTTCACACATCAAAACAACGAAGTCTAACTTTCCGACCTCTAACCCAATTCTTATTCTGATTATTAGTTATAGACGTTGTAATTCTTACATGAATTGGCGGTATGCCTGTAGAACACCCCTTCGTAATTATTGGACAAGTCGCGTCCTTCCTCTACTTTTCAATTTTCCTATTCCTTTCGCCCGCAGCAGCATATCTAGAAAATAAAATTCTTAAATGATAACGTACTAGTAGCTCAACGACTAAAGCCTCGGTCTTGTAAACCGAACATAAGGGTTAAAATCCCTTCTAGCACTCAAAGAAGGAGGGGTTTAACCCCCGCCCCTGGCTCCCAAAGCCAGGATTCTTCATTAAACTATTCTTTGCCGAGCTCTGCCACGAGCCACCCAAAAGATTTAGTACAAATACATATATGTATTTACCCCATTCATCTATATTAAACATTTTAAGTAATGCAATCCTACATTTATATATGATGGATATATATTTATTTATACACATTCATACATCAACATATTACCTAAGGTAGACATAAACCATTATAATAAGGTTTACATATCATTAATTTAAACTAAACGATATTGAATTGCCTCAGCATAACTCTCATCAGTCTAGATATACCAGGACTCAACAAACCTGCAAGTCAAATATCTATGTAGTAAGAGACCACCATCAGTTGATTTCTTAATGAACACGGTTCTTGATGGTCAGGGACAGATATCGTGGGGGTCGCACTTAGTGAATTATTCCTGGCATTTGGTTCCTATTTCAGGGCCATACATTTATTTATTCCTCACTCATTCATCGACGCTTGCATAAGTTAATGGTGGAAACCATACTCCTCGTTACCCACCAAGCCGAGCGTTCATTCTAATGGGCTATTGGTTCCTTTTTTCTATTTCCTTTCACTTGGCATTTCACAGTGCATACAGAAATGAAATATTAAGGTTGAACATTTCCTTGCGCGCAAGGAAAATGTATTCATGTTGGAAAGATATTGATTTAAGAATTGCATAAGTGATATCAAGAGCATAAATAATGAAAAATTCCCCTGACTTATTACTTATATGCCCCCCTCGGCTTTTGGGGGTTAAACCCCCCCTACCCCCCCAATACTCGAGACATCTGTGTTATTCCTGTAAACCCCCCGGAAACAGGAAAGATCCTACTCGTATTTTAGCCGTTTATGTTAATTTGTTGTTATATTATATTATAATATTGCAAAT